ATTACAAAATTTTATAAATTATTATTTTTTTCAACATTAATATTAAGAACATTGATTTCTGTCAGATCATATTCATGAATAGGGATATGAATCGGACTAGAAATTAATGTTTTGTCAATTATTCCAATACTCATTAATCAAAAAAATAAAATCTCATCTGAAGCAACCATTAAATATTTTATTACGCAAGCAATTGCATCAACAGCAATTATAATTGCAATTATTACATTAATATGACAATCTAGATTTTCAAGAAAATTAATTAAAGAAATACCAGCTTTAATTATAAACTCAGGATTTTTAATAAAAATGGGAATAGCCCCGTTCCATTTTTGATTTCCTGAAGTACTTGAAGGATTAAGATGATCAAATTCAACAATTATATTAACATGACAAAAAATTGCCCCAATAGTCTTATTTATATATAATGTTGAATTTTCATTATTTTTGACAATTGTAATCATTATGTCAATAATAATTAGTGGATTAATAGGAATTAATCAAATTAGATTACGAAAAATTCTTGTTTACTCATCTATTAATCACATAGGTTGAATATTAAGGTCAATAATAGTTTCTCAAGTAATTTGAATTATTTATTTTGTTGTGTATAGGTTAACAACCATTAATATTACAATAATTTTAAATTACACTAATACATTTTATACCCCACAAATGATATTAGTTTGAAATTTTAACCCAATAATTAAATTATTCTTTTCAATAAACTTTTTATCATTAGCAGGAATCCCCCCCTTTATTGGATTTCTTCCTAAATGACTTATTATTCAAACTTTAGTACAAAACCAATTATATTTCATAACATTAATTTTAATTCTTATAACTTTAATTATAGTATATGTTTACTTAATGGTAATTATATCGAGAATAATTTATTCATCATCATCCTCAGTTTGAAATATCCCAGGAACAATAAAATTCAAAAAAATTTTTAGAATAATAAATTTTATTATAATCACAAGAATAATTATAGTAACATTGATTATCAATGTAATTTAGGTGAATTAGATTGAGATAATTGATTTGAAAATTGAATGAATTAGATTGAGATAGTTGATTTGAAGATTGAATGAGCTAGATTGAGATAGTTGATTTGAAGATTGAATGAGCTAGTTTTAGATAGTTGATTTGAAAATTGAATGAATTAGATTGAGATAGTTGATTTGAAGGTTAGGTGAATTAGATTGAGATAGTTGATTTGAAGATTAGGTGAATTAGATTGAGATAATTGATTTGAAGATTGAATGAGCTAGATTGAGATAGTTGATTTGAAGATTGAATGAGCTAGATTGAGATAATTGATTTGAAGATTGAATGAGCTAGATTGAGATAGTTGATTTGAAGGTTAGGTGAATTAGATTGAGATAGTTGATTTGAAGATTGAATGAGCTAGATTGAGATAATTGATTTGAAGATTGAATGAGCTAGTTTTAGATAGTTGATTTGAAAATTGAATGAGCTAGATTGAGATAGTTGATTTGAAGGTTAGGTGAATTAGATTGAGATAGTTGATTTGAAGGTTAGGTGAATTAGTTTTAGATAATTGATTTGAAGATTGAATGAGCTAGATTGAGATAGTTGATTTGAAGATTGAATGAGCTAGATTGAGATAGTTGATTTGAAGATTGAATGAGCTAGATTGAGATAATTGATTTGAAGATTGAATGAGCTAGATTGAGATAGTTGATTTGAAGGTTAGGTGAATTAAATTGAGATAGTTGATTTGAAGATTGAATGAGCTAGATTGAGATAGTTGATTTGAAGATTGAATGAGCTAGATTGAGATAGTTGATTTGAAGGTTAGGTGAATTAGTTTTAGATAGTTGATTTGAAGATTGAATGAGCTAGATTGAGATAGTTGATTTGAAGGTTAGGTGAATTAGTTTTAGATAGTTGATTTGAAGATTAGGTGAATTAGATTGAGATAGTTGATTTGAAGGTTTTAAGTTAATATAAACTAATAACCTTCAAAGTTATAAATAAAAATTTTTAAGCCTTAATAGACTTTAGAAATATTCACCTTTAAATTTGCAATTTAAAATCATAATTGACTATAAAATCAGTAAAAGGATTTTATCCATAAATAAATTTACAATTTATCACTTATATTTCAGTCATCATACTAAATAAATGATTCTTTTCAACTAACCATAAAAATATTGGAACTTTATACTTTATTTTTGGAATTTGATCTGGAATATTAGGAACATCCTTTAGATTATTAATTCGAGCAGAGCTAGGAAGACCTAGATCATTAATTAATAATGATCACATTTTTAATGTTATTGTAACAAGACATGCTTTTATTATAATTTTTTTTATAGTAATACCAATTATAATTGGAGGCTTTGGAAACTGATTAGTACCTTTAATATTAGGTGCTCCTGATATAGCATTTCCACGAATAAATAATATAAGATTCTGGCTTTTACCTCCATCACTATCATTACTAATTATAAGAAGATTAATTGAAAATGGGGCCGGAACAGGATGAACAGTATACCCACCTTTATCCTCTAATATTGCTCACAGAGGCCCATCTGTTGATTTAACAATTTTTAGACTTCACTTAGCAGGGGTTTCCTCGATTCTAGGAGCAGTAAATTTTATTTCAACAATTATTAATATACATCCAAAGATAATGATATTCGACCAAATACCCCTATTTGTCTGAGCAGTTCTAGTAACGGCTATTTTATTATTACTATCTCTACCAGTTTTAGCAGGAGCAATCACAATATTATTAACAGACCGAAATTTAAATTCATCATTTTTTGACCCGGCTGGTGGAGGGGATCCAATTCTTTATCAACATTTATTTTGATTCTTTGGACATCCTGAAGTTTATATTCTTATTCTTCCTGGATTTGGAATAATTTCACATATTATAACGTATGAATCAGGAAAAAAAGAAACATTTGGATCAATTGGAATAATTTATGCTATACTAGCAATTGGTTTATTGGGATTTGTTGTATGAGCCCATCATATATTTACAGTAGGAATAGATGTAGATACTCGAGCTTATTTTACATCAGCAACAATAATTATTGCTGTTCCAACTGGAATTAAAATTTTTAGATGATTGGCTACTATTCATGGATCATATATTTTGTATACTCCGCAAATGATATGGAGGTTAGGATTTATTTTTTTATTTACAGTAGGAGGATTAACAGGAGTAATTCTTGCAAATTCTTCAATTGATATTATTTTACATGACACTTATTATGTTGTTGCTCATTTTCATTATGTTCTATCTATAGGTGCAGTATTTACTATTATAGGTGGTTTTATTTTTTGATTTCCATTATTTACAGGAATTAATATAAACCCCAACATATTAAAAATTCAGTTTATTTCAATATTTATAGGAGTAAATATAACATTCTTTCCACAACATTTTCTAGGATTAGCAGGAATACCACGACGATATTCTGAATATCCTGATATTTATTCAGTTTGAAATATAATTTCATCAATTGGCTCCCTAATTAGAACAGCTAGAATTATTTATTTTGTTATTATTATTTGAGAAAGAATCTCTTCAAGAAATAAAATTCTATTTTCGTATCAAACATCTACATCATTAGAATGAATACAAAGAAACCCACCAAGAGAACACTCGTACTCTGAATTACCATTAATAACACGATTCTAATATGGCAGAATAGTGCAATGGATTTAAGGCCCAAGTATAAAGATAACTTTTTTTAGAAATAAGAACATGAATGCATATAGAAACACAAAATAGAATTTCCCCATTAATAGAACAATTAACATTTTTTCATGATCATACTATAATAATTATAATAATAATTACTATTATAGTTCTATTTATTATAATTTCAACAATAATAAATAAATATATTAACCGATTTCTTATAGAAGGTCAAATAATTGAAATAATTTGAACAATCCTACCGGCCTCAAGGTTAATTTTTATTGCATTACCAAGATTACAAATTTTATATTTAATAGATGAAATTAATTCCCCCAATGTATCAGTAAAATCTATTGGACATCAATGATTTTGATCCTATGAACTATTGGATTTTAAAGAGATTGAATTTGATTCTTATATAATTCCTAATAGTGAACAAAAATCTTATTCATTTCGATTACTTGATGTAGATAATAAACTTATTATTCCTTACAATTCATTAATTCGAATAATTATTTCATCAACAGATGTGATTCATTCATGAACAATTCCATCAGCAGGAGTAAAAATTGATGCTACTCCTGGACGTCTTAATCAAATTAGATTTTTTTCTAACCGATCAGGAATTTTTTATGGTCAATGTTCAGAAATCTGTGGTATAAATCACAGGTTTATACCAATTATAATTGAAAGTGTATCCCCAATAAATTTTATTGATTGAATCAATAATTTATTAGATGACTGAAAGTAAGTACTGGCCTCTTAAGCCATTTTATAGTAAATAACAATTACTTCTAATAAAAATTTAGTTAATATATAACATTAATTTGTCAAATTAAAATAATTATTCTTAATAATTTTTAATACCACAAATAAGACCAATTAATTGATTAATTTTAATAATTTACTTTTCAATTGTTTTAATTATATTTAATAGAATAATCTATTCAATATTTTATTACGCAACTAGACTTCCAAATATTAGAAGTAAAATTCAAAAAAATTGAAAATGATAAGAAATTTATTTTCATCTTTTGATCCTTCAACAGAGCCTTTTTTTTCAATAAACTGGATTAGATCGTTAATAGGATTTTTATTAATTCCATTTTCATTTTGAATTATCCCATCCCGAATTAATATACTTTGAATTAAAATATTCTTTACTTTAAGAAATGAACTTAAAATACTTTTAAAGATAAGTAATAAAAATAATTGTATATTATTTATTGCTGTATTTACTTTAATTTTTACAAGAAATAGATTAAGTCTATTTCCTTATATCTTTTCTACAACAAGACATTTATCAATAACATTAACCTTATCACTACCTTTATGAATTAGATTTATACTATTTGGATGAATTAATAATACTATAAGAATACTTACTCATTTAGTTCCTCAAGGAACTCCTAATGTACTAATACCATTTATAGTATGTATTGAAACCATTAGAAATATTATTCGACCAGGAACTTTAGCTGTTCGATTAACAGCAAATATAATTGCTGGACATCTTCTTCTAACTTTATTAGGAGAAACGGGAAATAAAATTTCAAGGTTAATAATTTATGTTCTAATTTTTATTCAATTAATTTTATTTATTTTAGAATCTGCCGTAGCATTTATTCAAGCTTATGTGTTTTCAGTTTTAAGAACTTTATACTCAAGAGAAGTTAATTATGTTAAACAAAAATCACACTTACCATCTAGTTGAAGTTAGACCATGGCCAGTTTTAGGAAGATTAAGAAGAATAAATTTTATAATTGGAATAATTAGATGATTTCATAACTATTCAAATAAACTAATTATTATTAGATTAATTATAATAATAATAATTATATATCAATGATGGCGTGATATTACACGAGAAGGGTCTTACCAAGGACTCCATACAACAAAAGTATTAAAAGGATTACGATGAGGAATAATTCTTTTTATTGTATCAGAAATCTTTTTTTTTTTTTCATTCTTCTGAAGATTTTATCACTCAAGTCTATCCCCTTCAATTGAAATTGGAATAATTTGACCACCAAAAGGAATTAAAACTTTTAATCCTTTAGAAATTCCCTTCCTTAATACATTAATCTTAATTTCCTCAGGAATCTCAGTAACTTGAGCTCATCATTCATTAATAAATAATAATTATTCAGAAACAATTCAAAGCCTAAGAATCACAATTATTTTAGGTAGATATTTTTCTTTTCTACAAGGATATGAATATATAGAATCATCATTTTCAATTGCAGATTCAATTTATGGATCAACATTTTTCTTAGCCACTGGATTCCATGGATTACATGTTATTATTGGAACTACTTTCTTAATAGTATGCCTTTATCGATTAATCATTAATCAATTTTCAAGTAATCATCATTTTGGGTTTGAGGCAGCAGCATGATATTGACATTTTGTTGATATTGTATGATTATTACTTTACGTTTCTATCTATTGATGAGGAAGATATTTTCATAGTATAATAAATTATTTTTAACTTCCAATTAAAAGATCTATAAAATAGTGTAAATAATATTTATTTTAATTATAATTGCAATTATTATTTTTATTATTAGAAGAAGATTAATAATAATTAACAATTTAATCTCATTTAAATCCATCCTAGATCGTGAAAAAAATTCACCATTCGAATGTGGATTTGATCCTAAATCTTCACCACGAATCCCATTTTCATTACAATTCTTCTTAATTGGGGTAATTTTTTTAATTTTTGATATTGAGATTGCACTAATTCTACCTTTAATTTTAACAATAGAACATGCAAAACCAATTATATTTATTTTTATTAGTTTTTTATTTATTATAATTTTAATTATAGGATTATTCCATGAATGAAAACAAGGAGCACTTAATTGAGCTTAGGATAATAGTTAAAATTAACATTAAAGTTGCAGTTTGAAATTATTGTATACACAATTTATCTTAAATAAGAAACAAATTTTGTAATTAGTTTCGACCTAATCCTTGGTAAATTACCCTTATTTTAAATGAAACCAAAATAGAGGTATATCACTGTTAATGATAAAATTGAAATTATCCATTTAAAGAAATATGATAATCAAAATGAAGCTTCTAACTTCTATTTTTTGCAGTGGAAATCTGTTTATATTTCTATTTATATAGTTTAATAAAAACATTACATTTTCAATGTAAAATTAAATTTTATTTTTTTAAATACTTTAAAATATTTTATTTCCTTAATATCTTCAATATTATACTCTAGATAAGCTATTAAAGTAAATATATAAAAAAATTAAATATAAAAAAATTACAAATAATATTAAATAAATTTTTAAACTATTATTAGTTAAAATTATTGTTAAAGAAGAAGTTTTTACTAAAATCTTAAATAAATTTTTAGCTCCAAAATATTCAGATCAACCTTGATCAATAAGCTTATTATAAGAACCTCTTAAATTTAATGGTATCAAATTTATTCCGAATGTTGATAAATAAGGTAAATTCCATAATGAAGAAAAGAAAAAAACTGTTTTAATAAAATTAAATTTGAAATTATAAAAATATTGGGTTCATACCCCAAGTATAAAGCCAAATATAATTATTAATAAAGTTATTATTTTTATAAATAAAGAAAGACAAATAAAATAAGGAGTAGAAAACATAAGTCAATTTAATACTCTACCTATAAAAATTACCAATAAAATTAAACCTCTTATACCACGTAATATAATTAATCCTTGATCATTTAAACTAGAAAAAGAATATAAATTGTAACTATTATATATTGAATAATAACATAAACGAATAGTATATCTAACAGTTAAACCAATAGAAATATAAAACATAAAATAAATATATAGATTGAATGAGCTAAAAGAAAGAAATTCTAAAATTAAATCTTTTGAATAAAACCCCCTTAAAAAAGGAATACCACAAAGAGAAAAATTACAAATATTAAAAAATGAACAAGTAAGAGGTATAATTTTAATTATTGAACCCATTAAACGAATATCTTGACAAGATAGATAATTATGAATTATACTACCAGCACATATAAAAAGTAATGCTTTAAATAAAGCATGAGATAATAAATGAAATAAAGCTAAGTTGGAATCCCCTAAGAATAAAATTCTTATTATTAAGCCTAACTGACTTAAAGTAGATAAAGCAATAATTTTCTTGAGATCATATTCAAAATTAGCCCCTAAACCAGCTATAAACATTGTTAAACTAGAAATAAATAATATTAAATAAATTAAATAATCATTAAAACATGGACTAAAACGAATAAGAAGATAAACACCAGCTGTAACCAAAGTAGAAGAATGAACAAGTGAAGAAACAGGGGTAGGGGCAGCTATAGCTGCTGGTAATCAAGATGAAAATGGAATTTGAGCTCTTTTTGTAAAAGCGGCTAAAATAATTAAAAAAGTAATAATAACTATAGAAAAATCATTCTTTATATACTCAATATAAAACATAAAATTTCATCTACCGAAATTTAATATTCAAGAAATAGATAATAAAATAGCAACATCACCAATTCGATTAGATAAAGCGGTAATTATACCTGCATTTAATGATTTTATATTTTGATAATATACTACTAAACAAAAAGAGACTAATCCTAACCCATCCCATCCTAATAAAATACTAATTAAATTAGGACTAATAATTATTATTATTATTGAAAAAACAAATAAAACAACTAATAAAATAAAACGATGCAAATTTTTATCCCCAAGTATATATTCCTCTCTATATAAAATAACTATTGAAGAAATAAACAAAACAAACCTTATAAATAATAAAGAAATTCAATCAAATAATAAAGTTAAACAAATAATTGAAGAATTAAATCTTATTAATTCATATTCAATTATAAATAAATAATCCATAACTATAAAAGTTAAACTTATTATAAATAATATTAAACTAAATAATAAAAAAGTAATATAATAAATTATACAAATACTAATAATTTAAGATAATTTTATATATCTATGACACCACAAATCATTGTTTTTTATAAACTACTTAAATAAATAAATAAATCTAATAGTAAAAAAATTAAATTTAAAGGAACTCAATGTATAAATAATAATAAAAACTCTCGTATATTACCCAAAGAAAATGGAAATAATCCTGAATTTATGCCTCCATGCTGAGTATGAGAGTATAAGTATAATCTATAAGCTCCTCTAAAAAATGAAATTAATGAAACAGAGATTATTAATAATCATGAAAAAGAAACAATTCTATTAATAAGTAAAATTTCAGCAACTAAATTTAATGAAGGAGGAGCAGCTATATTTGATGAACATAAAAGAAATCAAAATAAAGACATTCTAGGTATTAAATTTAATAAACCTTTATTTATAAACATTATACGAGAATGAGTACGCTCATAAGAAATATTAGCTAAACAAAATAATCCAGATGAACAAAGACCATGTGAAATTATTATAATAAAAGCCCCATAAAACCCCCAAATTCTTATTCTTATAAAACCTGCTAATGATAAACTTATATGAGCTACTGAAGAATAAGCAATTAAAGACTTTATATCCTCTTGTCGTAAACAAATCAATGAAATAATAAATCCACCAAATAATCTAATAACTAAAAAAATTCAATTAAATTTTAACCCAATAATTAAATAAAATTTTATAAACCGAATAAAACCATACCCCCCAAGCTTTAATATCACGCCAGCTAAAATTATTGAACCTGAAATAGGAGCTTCAACATGGGCTTTTGGAAGCCAAAGATGTAAAAAGTATATAGGAAATTTAATTAAAAAAATAAAGATTATACATAAATATATATAATAATTATTAACTAAATTTAGCATTGTAAAATCTAAAGAATTTGAAAAATCATATATATAGAGTAATGAAATTATTATAGGTATAGCCCCTAAAAGCGTATAAATAAATATATAAATACCAGCCTGGATACGCTCAGGCTGATAACCCCAACCTAAAATTAAAAATAAGGTAGGAATCAACCTAAATTCAAAAAAAATATAAAAAATAAAGACATTTAAAGAAGAAAAAGTTAAAAATAATGAAAATAAAAGTAATAAAATAGTAAAAGAAAATATTTTTTTATATAAAGTAATTTTATTACTAGCCATCATTATTAAAATAACAATTCATAAAGTTAATAAAAATATAAAATAAGAAATATAATCACAAGAATAATTATATCTAATAATAGTAAAAAAATTACTTAATGTAAACTTTATAAAAAATAATATAAATATTAATATATAAATAAATTGAATAACATTAAAATATTTTTTTTTAAAACATAAAGGAATTATAAAAATTAAAAGAAAAATTAATCTTATCATAAAATATTAAATGAATGAAAATAATCATTCCCAAATCTACGAATTATTGAAACTAAAATTGATAATCCTAAAACACCCTCACAAACTCTTATTGATAAAAAAATTATAATAAAATTGTATTCATTAGTATATGTACAAAGAACAAAATAAATACCATAATATAAAGATAAAATTATAAATTCCAATCTTAATAATATTAAAAGTAAATGTTTACATTTAAATCTAAAAACTACTATACCAACAAAATATATTAAATAAAAATAATTAATATTAATTAACATTGTTTTAATAATTTATTAAAAATATTGGTTTTGTAAACCAAAAAAAAGACAACTTTTAAAACTTCAGAAAAAAGAAATTCTTTTCATTAGTCTCCAAAACTAATATTTTATATAAACTATTCTCTGGATTGAAATTATACTTTGATTAATAAGAATTTCTACACTAACATTTATATTTATAGAACACCCTATATCAATAGGAGTAATTTTACTTATTCAAACAATTATTATTTCAATTACAACTAGAATAATAGGAATTAATTCATGATTTTCATATATTTTATTTCTATCTATAGTTGGAGGAATATTAATTTTATTTATATATATAACAAGAGTAGCATCAAATGAAATATTTAAATATAGAAATAATTTATTTATTATAATATTAAGAGCTAGATTATTATATTTAATATATAAAAAAGAAATAATTATAAACTATTTTATATTTAATAATTATGATTCATATATATTTATTAAAAACAATAATTTTTCAATTATTTTATTAAAATATTTATCATTTCCATCAATATTAATATGATTAACTCTTATCATTTATTTACTTATTACAATAATTGCAGTAGTAAAAATTACTATACTAAAATATGGTCCTCTTCGACAAATAAATTAATGAAAATAATAAAAATAAATCCACTCTTAAAAATCTTTTATATATCACTAATTAAATTACCAACACCTTCAAATATTTCATCTTGATGAAATTTTGGATCATTGTTAGGAATATGTTTAATTATACAAATTTTAACAGGAATCTTTATTACCTTTCATTACACAAATAATATCATAATAGCATTTGACAGTGTAATCCATCTATCACGAGATGTAAACTACGGTTGATTAATACGAATTTGTCACTCCAATGGAGCTTCAATATTTTTTATCTGTATATATTTGCATATAAGACGAGGAATTTATTATTCTTCATTTTTATATAAAGAAACTTGAATTACAGGAGTAATAATTATATTTATAGTAATAGCAACAGCATTTCTAGGATATGTTCTTCCTTGAGGACAAATATCATTTTGAGGAGCAACAGTAATTACAAACTTATTATCAGCAATTCCTTACTTAGGTAATACAATTGTACAATGAGTATGAGGAAGATTTGCTATTGAAAATGCAACTCTTTCCCGATTTTTTAGACTTCATTTTATTTTACCATTTATTGTTTCTACTATAGTTATAATTCATTTATTATTTCTACACGAAAAAGGTTCTAGTAACCCAATAGGAACAAATAGAAATATTGATAAAATTCCGTTTAACCCATACTTTTTTATTAAAGATATTTTAGGAATAATAATTATAATATTTAGTTTTTTTATATTTTTACTTATATATCCATATACACTAAGAGATCCTGATAATTTTATTCCTGCTAATCCTATAATTACCCCAATTCATATTCAACCAGAATGATATTTCTTATTTGCATACGCAATCTTACGGTCAATCCCTAATAAACTTGGAGGAGTTATTGCTCTATTTATATCAATTATTATTTTCATAATTATACCAATATTTAAGAAAAATATAAAAAGCAACAGTTTTTACCCAATAAATAAAATTCTATTTTGATCATTTGTAGTAACAAATATATTATTAACATGAATTGGAACCAACCCTGTAGAAGAACCTTTCATTGTAACTGGAAAAATTTTAACAATTATATATTTTATATATTTTCCTATATTATACCTCATATCAAAAATTTGAGATAAAATTATATTCAAATAGTTATTGAGCTTGTAAAGCTTATATTTTGAAAATATAAAAAAGAGATTTAGTTCTCTATTAACTTTACTATAATTAATTAACTAAATTATTAAAATAAAAATAAGAAATTTTAACCTAATATAAAAAAATAAATAATTTAATGAAATAGGTAGAAATCTTTTTCAAGTTAAATATATTAACTTATCATAACGAAAGCGTGGTAATGTTCCACGAACTCAAATGAAAATAAAAGAAATAAATAAAACTATAATAAAATATAAAAACCTTAAATATAACCCCCCTATAAAAATAAAAACAAACAAAGATCTCATAAATAAAATTCTAGAATATTCTGCTATAAAAATTATTGCAAATCCACCTGCTCTATATTCAACATTGAACCCAGAAACAAGTTCAGATTCACCCTCAGCGAAATCAAATGGAGTTCGATTAGTTTCTGCTAATGAAGAAACAAATCAAATTATACATAAAGGAAAACCAACCAAAAAAAACCATATATTAACCTGATATAAAATTATATCAAAAATTCTTAAACTTCCAATTAATAATAAAAAAGAAAGTAAAATTATAAATAATCTTACCTCATAAGAAATAGTTTGAGCAACACAACGTAAACTTCCTAATATAGAATAATTTGAATTAGATGATCAACCAGCTACCATAATAGAATAAACTCTAAGACTTGAAATACACATAAAAAATAAAATACTAAAAGAAAAATTTATAAAACCAGTATAGATCGGTAAACAAACTCATAATAATAAAGAAAGTAATAACGAAAAGATTGGAGATATAAAATATATAAAATAATTAGATATAATTAAAGTAATATGCTCTTTTGAAAAAAGCTTAACTGCATCACTTAAAGGTTGAATAATTCCAGTAAAACCAACCTTATTAGGACCTTTACGAATCTGAATGTAACCTAAAACCTTTCGCTCAAATAAAGTTAAAAAAGCCAATCCAATTAATACCCTAATAATAAGAAGAATAAAATTAAATAAAATTATAATAAAATCAAATATAAACAAATATTACTTGTATAAATACATATAAAGATCCTAAATCCATTGCACTATTCTGCCAAAATAACAATTTTATTAATATAAAAATAATATATTTAATAATTGGTCCTTTCGTACTAAACAATTAAATTTTTATAAAGATAGAAACCAACCTGGCTTACACCGGTTTAAACTCAGATCATGTAAAATTTCAAAAGTCGAACAGACTTAATTTTTAAACTCCTACGCCTAAAATAAATTTTAATCCAACATCGAGGTCGCAATCTCTTTATTTGATAAGAACTCTAAAAAAGAATTACGCTGTTATCCCCAAGGTAATTTAATTTAAATTTAATAAAATTAGACTTATTATTCAAAAATTAATGATTGAAATTAAAAGAGTTGATTTAATCTTCTAGTCACCCCAACTAATTTTTAATTAAAAATAATAATACTAAAATATAAAAAAATAAAACTCTATGGGGTCTTCTCGTCTTTTATATATAATTAAGCATTTTAACTTAAAAATAAAATTCAAAAAATCTTAAAAAAAGACAGAAACTTTCTTGTTCAATCATTCATTCAAGCTACTAATTAAGTAACTAATTATTATGCTACCTTTGTACAGTCAAAATACTGCAGCTATTTAATTAATCATTGAGCAGACTAGACTTTAAATTATTATCAAAAAGACATGTTTTTAATAAACAGGCAAAAAATAAATTTGCCGAATTCCTTTTCATAATCTTAAAAAAAATTACTCATTTAAATTATTATTACTAATTTTATCATTATATTAAACAATTAATATTAAATGATTTTTTTTAATAAAAAAATTAAATTCAAAAAAATTTTTAATTTAAATACCTAAATATTAATTTATTAAAGATTAACAATTCAAATTATACATAACATTAAAAAATTAATACAATTATAAAAGTATTTTTAAAAGCTAATCCCTTTAAAAATTAAATACTAAAAATTAAAAATTAAAAAATAAAATTTAATAAATAATAATAAAATTGAATTTTTTTCTTAAAAAACTAGATATATTTATAAACGAAAAACGTATCACCTCTAACTAATTATTATAAAAAATTATTCAACATTTAAATAATTAATTAGTTAAATCTTATAAATTCGAGAAAGCTAAATTATAAAATTTTAATTAATAAACCCTGATCCACAAGGTACAAAAAATAAATTTTTCTTTTAAAATAATAAAGAAATTCAATCACTTTACTAATAAACTATAATAAAAAATAATTTTTCTAAATAATAATAAAATAAAATTTCTTTTAAAATATTAAAACAATAATTTTATTATAATCAAATTGCACTGAATTTAACAGTAATAATTTTAATGTAAATAAAAAACTTTATAAAGCTTCAACTTGTATGCTAGATACACTTTCCAGTACATCTACTATGTTACGACTTATCTTAAATTAGATTGAGAGCGACGGGCAATATGTACATACCTTAGAGCAATAATCATTTCATTTAATTAAATGAAATTACTATTAAATCCAATTTATATAAAAAATCTAAATCTAATAACCAAAAATTAATTTATTGTAACCCATCTCTACTTATATATAAACTGCACCTTGATCTGAAATCCACTCTAATAAAAATAAAAGAAAATTATCCCTAAAAAGAAATTCATTAACAACGATATACAAGTAAAAAATAAGTAAAACATATCGTGGATCATCAATTATAGGACAGGTTCCTCTAAACTGACTAAAATACAGCCAAATTTTTTAACTTTCAAGAAAATAACTAATACTAACTAAGAAATTAATTTATAATTGTAATAATAGGGTATCTAATCCTAGTCTATAATACAAATTTATTAAATCATTACCTTAATAAAATATAAAATTTAAATTTCACCTTAAAATTTTAATTTAAACTATAGATAATTTATTATAACTAAAAATATTTAATTAACCCATTTGTCTAACCGCAATTGCTGGCACAAATTTTATTAGATTTTTATATTAATTACTAAAATTAAATTAATAAATAAATAAAAGTAAATACTGAAAAACAAATTTTTAATAAATTTTACATATAAATTAACAATAAATCAAATATTTAAACTAAAATTAAACTTTAAATAAAAAATTATTAATTAAATTCATAAAATTATCTTATTTTATAAAAATAAAAATAAATATTTTATATTAATAATAATTTATAATAATAAATAAAATTTAAGAATTAAAACAGTAATTAATAAGATTACTGCGTAAAGTAAAACTATCTCCCTTATTAGGGATAAGAAAAAATGGTCATTTCCCTAATATATCTTAACAATCAAAATAAGATAATTTTATTACATAATAATCCAAACAACAACAATTATAGTAATATTTGTATAAGAAATTAAATTAAACAAAATTTTTAATAAATTACAAAGTTACCCCTAACCGAAATTCAAAAAAATTTTATTTAATTTAATTAAATCTTTTAACGAACCTAAGATTTAACAATGATACACATCCAGGATACGACAGGAACGAAATTTAAATTATTTTATGCTATAAAATTTAACTTAATATAAGAATCACCTGTAATTTTATTTTACCCCTAACTCAACTTAAAATTGAATTCTAAACATAAATTTAACAGTAATAAGCCGTGAAATTATTCCTAATATAAAATTACCCCTAACTTTAGATTAAAATAAATCAACTTAAAATTGAACCCTAAACATAAATTTAACATAAAATAAATCATAAAATTAACCTTAATATAAAATTACCCCTAACTTTATGTTAAAATTAACCAAAATTGAAAAATTATTGCCTTAAACCAATGTTTAACATAATAAATAATAAATTAATCTTAATATAAAATTACCCCTAATTTTATACTAAACCCAACCAAAATTGAAAAATTATTGCCTAAAACCAATGTTTAACATAATAAGTAATAAATTAATCTTAATATAAAATTACCCCTAATTTTATATTAAACCCAACCAAAATTGAAAAATTATTGACTCAAACCAATGTTTAAAATAATAAGTAATAAATTAACCTTAATATAAAATTACCCCTAATTTTAAATTAAAACTATTTATTATTAAAAGACTAGTATTTACATAAAAAAATTATTTTTATTTTTTTTCAAAAAAAAAAATAAAATTTATTGGCCAAAAAATTGGAAAAACAACGATTTCTAATAGTAAAAAAATTACTTAATAATGCTATTAAAGAAATTAATTTTTAAAAAAGACAATATTACAATAATTTCCACTTAGTAAAAAAATTACTTAATAATGCAAGAGAGAAAAAGTTAAAAATTCATAATAAAATAGATTTTTTATAAATCAAAAAATTGCCTAAAAAGAAAAATATAAAAAATAAATACAATAGTTTTTAAATTAAAATAAACATAAAAAAATTTAAATTTTAAAAAAATATAAATTTTATATTTTATATTAAAATTAATAATAAAATCTATTTATAAAAAACAATAAATCACATAAACATAAAAAATTACTATTTTATAAAAAAAACTAATAAAATTATATAATTTTATATTTTTATATTTAATAAAAAAATAAATAATAAAGTTTAGAGTATAAAACAATAAATTTCGTTTAAAATTAAAAATAATAAGTAATAAAATAAATCAATGAAATATCACGTAAATAGATAAAGGCAATAATTTTTCAATTTTAACAATAATTTTCAAATTAACTATTATTAAGTAATTTTTTTACTATTATAAAATAAGTTTTTTTTTTTTTTTTCAATAATTTTCATCATTATATAAATAATTTAACTAATATATAATAAGTAAATAATAAAATATCTATTAATATTTATATTTATTATTTACTAATAATTATTAATAATAATTTACTTTATACATTATATTAATAAATATATTTATTCTATATTAATTCAATTATATATGTTAATATCTAAATGACCATCTTATCTAATACGATGGTTATGTATTTATTAAAATATCACTAATCTATTTGTTCTTTCTTTTTCAAGATTTAATTTTATAATGTTTTATATACGATTTTCTATATTTTTAATTGAATATCTTATTAATAAGGAGTTCCACCTTTATTGATTAATTATAAATTATATTATTAAACTTTAAATAATAAATATATATCTATATATTAATTAATAATATATATAGATATATAATTATATAATAAGTCATTATAGATTAATTAAAAATTAGTTGTATATAAAACGTAAATCTTAATATGGGAAACATGTTACATCCACGTTTTTCTCAATGCATTCCCCGAGATCACCCTACGCAATTTTTTTCTTGAAATCCCAAAAAAATAAAATTCTAATTCTAACAATTATTAATTATAATGTAATTTATAGTAAATTACTACAAACTTTACAAACTTATTTTACATATAAAGAAGAAAAAAATGATGTGCCTGAAAAAGGATTATTTTGATAGAATAGAACATGCAAATTATGCCCTCATTATATTAAATAGAGTCAAACTATTACGTTGAGTATCAAAAACTCCTGTACATCCTATACTAAAATATAAAAAGGTAAGCTAAATAAGCTTTTGGGTTCATACCCCAAGTATAAAGAGCCCCCCCTTTCCTTTTTA